AAAGTATTTCTTGTTTTTCATTTCCATTGCCATAAGAATGAATACTATGATTTGCATTTCGAACAGGCATGGATACAGCATCTATGGGGTAACTTCCATTTTTAGAATTATTTGCAGATTTCATACGGTATCCACGATCCCTCTGGATTTGTAATCCAATACACAAATCAATTGGTTCCGTCAACTTAGCTATATGCTGTGTCGTATCAACTATTTCTACAGAAGATGGTAAGATAATATCTTGAGCGGTTACGTATCTAGGACCCCTGACGCAAATGGAGGCGGCTATAACCCCATAAAGATGACTTCTCAATACAATTTCTCTCAAATTTATTAAAATTTCGTGCACGGATTCTTCGATACCTAGTATCGTCGAATATTCGTGTGGTACCTTCTCAGATTTTGCGCGTGTGATACATGTTCCTTCTATTTCTCCAAGTAAAGCCCTTCGCATGGCAATGCCTATGGTATCGGCTTGACCTTTCATAAGCGGGGACAAAATGAAACGACCATAATAAAGACGCTTACTGTCTACTCTTGATTCAACACACTTCCACTGTAGTGTTCGAGTGGATCCTGCTACTTCCTCTCGAACCATACTATGAATATATTATTTGATCAAATCATTGAGTCATTTATTTCTCTTGAAATCTGTTTAATTCTTATCTCTACACACGTCTTTTTTTAGGGGGTCGACATCCATTATGTGGCATAGGTGTTATATCACGTACGAAACTTAATAGTATACCACTTCTACGAATGGCTCGTAATGCTGCATCTCTTCCGAGACCGGGGCCCTTTATCATAACTTCTGCTCGTTGCATACCCTGATCAACTACCGTACGAACAGCATTTACAGCTGCTGCTTGAGCAGCGTAGGGTGTCCCTCTTCTTGTGCCTTTGAATCCGGAAGTGCCGGCAGAGGCCCAAGATACTACCCGGCCTCTCACATCTGTAACAGTTACAATAGTATTGTTGAAACTCGCTTGAACATGAATAACTCCTTTTGGTATTCTACGTCCATTCTTACGTGAACTAAGGCGTACATTCTTACGTGAACCAAGTCTTGGTATAGGTTTTGTCATATTTTATCATCTCATAAATATGAGTCAGAAATATACAGAAAGATATGGAGATATCCATTTCATGGTAAATCCTTCCTTTACTTTGAGAAAAGAAAGGTTTTCAAAAAGATTATCCTTGTCGCTGTTTATGTCTCGGATTGGAACAAATCACTATAATCCGCCCGCGCCTACGGATCAGTCGACACTTTTCACAAATCTTACGAACAGAAGCTCTTATTTTCATATTTTTCATTCCTTACCCTAATTCAATTCTTAATTAACTACTTGGAAGAAAATCAATGAAGAAAATCAATTTCTTCCATTTTTTCACTTCGAATTGTATCTCGACAAACGTAATTTTGTAAAAAAATAACCTACTCGTTTCGAATCTTTGTTGTGAAGTCTATAAATTATACGCCCTTTGTTCTATTTTGACTCTATCTCATGGTAGTATTCGTATAAAACTGTGTCGGATTTTCCCTGAAACATAACCCAGAATTAGATCCTCATTATCTAAACGTACCCGGAACATGCCGTTGGGAAGTGATTCGGTTATTAAACCCTGAAGTATCAACTAATGGGGAAAGGTTATATAACTCACTTTTCCTCTCTATTTCACGAATAAAAGGGAAGTTAGAGATAAGATTAGTATACCAGAAGGGGGCAATCACCATATATAACACAAAATTTCTCCCCCAATTTGTTCTAGTCGAGCTTCTCGATCTGTCATTATACCGCGAGAGGTAGAAAGAATTACAATCCCCATTCCGCCTAAAATCTTAGGAATGCGTTGATAGTTCGAATAAATTCGTAGACCAGGTCGGCTGATACGCTTTAAAATGGTTCTATATATTCCTTTCATAGTCCTTCTATGGATCAGGGTTGAAACCAAGAAATATTTGTTATTTTCCTGATGTTTTCGAACGTTTTTAATAAAACCTTCTCGTAGAAGTATTTTGACAATGTTTTCGGTGATATTAGTAGATGCTATTCGAACTGTTCCTTTTTTTTCCATGTCAGCATTTCTTATAGCAGTTATTATATCGGCAATAGTATCTTTACCCATGACGAACTATAATTATTGTTACCCCTAATTTTGATATAATCAACATGTTTTTTTGTTCTATATATTTTTTTGTTGAATTATTATATTACATTAGTAATAATATTATATTACTAATTACTAAAGTATATGCGTGAAACATAATCCACTGGTTCAGATATCTTACTATAGTCTACTAGTATATTTTATATTTATAATACCTCTGGGGCTAATGAAACTATTTTAGTAAAATTCAACTGTCTCAATTCTCGGGCGATTGCGCCAAAAACTCGAGTTCCTTTTGGATTTCCTTCTTGATCAATAACAACCGCGGCATTATCGTCATATCGTATTATCATACCGGTGTCACGTTTAAGTTCTTTACACGTACGCACAATTACAGCCCTAATTACTTCTGATCTTTCTAGAGGCATATTGGGTACTGCTTCTTTAATTACGGCAACAATCACGTCACCAATATGAGCATATCGGTGATTGCCAGCGCCTAGGATTCGAATACACATCAATTTTCGAGCCCCGCTGTTATCTGCTACATTCAAAAGGGTCTGAGGTTGAATCATATCATTTTTTTATCTGTTATTTCAATGCAAAAGATAAAGGAAAAAAGAAATATTGTCTGTCCATAAATATAAACCCGTGGTTTTATCCTTAAATATACTTTTTTTATTTCTATATCCTTATCTTGCAATAACGAATTGAGTTTTTATAGGCATCTTGCACGCAGCTATTTTAATAGCTGCTCTAGCTATGGTTTCTGATACTCCGCCTATTTCATAAAGTATTCGACCCGGTTTAACAACAGATACCCAATATTCAGGGGATCCCTTACCTGAACCCATACGCGTTTCTGTAGGTCTTACTGTAACAGGTTTGTCGGGAAATATACGTACCCATATTTTTCCACCCCGACGGGCATATCGTGTTATTGCTCTTCGTCCGGCTTCTATTTGTCTAGCCGTGATCCAAGTGGGTTCAAGTGCCTGAAGAGCGTATTTACCGAAACATACATGATTGCCTCGACAAGATATTCCCTTCATTCTTCCTCTATGTTGTTTACGAAATCTGGTTCTTTTGGGGTTATAGTTGATGGTTGTTTCTTAATTCCATCTCTACTGCAGAACCGGACATGAGAGTTTCTTCTCATCCAGCTCCTCGCGAAGGAAATGATTCCAATTCAATAATATTACGGATTACGGATACGTGTGTATTTAATAAATGGATACACTTATGTAATCTCATGTAATGGGATTTTTTGATATTTCATTGGTTATCTAGTAGGTTATCCAGTAAGCTATATATACAAGATATACAGCTGGGCGCGTATATTTATTTTATATAGATAATGCTTCCTCTTTTTTTATAACATAACGAATTACTCCTCGGGCTAAAATATTGTAGTCTAATAACAAAAAAAAGGTTTCGCGGGCGAATATTTACTCTTTCATTCGGGAGGTCAATCCACGACCTTTCCGAAAAAATAAATTTGTTCTTGGCATGTTCCGCCATCCTATCCAATGAATTATCGGGATTCCTTTTCAATAGAATCCTATGTATTCATGGGTTCTGTCGTTCCAATAGCTTCTCTATTAATGGTTAGGCCCGATCGCTGCAATGGAGCCCCTGACGAAATTCGTTCCCCAGTTAATCTCCTCAGTTTTGATTAACCCCGGGCTCTTTTCTTTTGTCAGCTCAGTTTTAATGCTTTATCACACCGCCGTTTTTGATTTTTTAAATGATTTATAGACCATACATATTGGAATCATATATCATTGATATTTTTGTTCTTTACTTTCTATCATCTTTCCATTTATCCACATCCCTTTCTTTTTGCTTTACAACTGATAATCAGATTTATATCTCTTTATTTATTTTTTTTTATGGAAAAATTAATTGCAGTTGCTACAACTATATGATCGATCTAGTCATATAGTGACTGTTTCTTGGAATCTCGACAATACGAAGCAATAAGTTGGTTATTAGTTTATATGGTTACTAAGTTATATAGTAGAGTTCAGTCTTTTTTTTTTTTGAACCCCAACTAAACTAGAAACTCTAAAGAAAAACTAACGAGTCACACACTAAGCATAGCAATTATACCAAATGGTCAATTGAATTTGAATTTTTATTCAGCCTTATAGAATTGTTCATTAGAGTTTGTCGTTTTTTGTTTTATCACCGGACACAACGGCAAGATAAGTAAGAGTCCATTATTTGTCGTCTACAAATATCCAAATTTTTATGCCTAATACTCCATAGATAGTTCGAGTTGTATAAGAACAATAATCAATTTTAGCGCGAATTGTTTGTAGGGGAACCCTACCCTCTCTGATCCATTCAACACGTGCAATTTCTTTTCCGTCGATACGCCCCGCAATTTGCATTTGAATTCCTTTTGTATCTGTTTGTTCAGCTAATTCAATGGCTTTTTTCATTGCCTTTCGAAACGAAACTCTATTTTTTAATTGTAAGGCTATATATTCCGCAAGAATATTAGGTTGTCCATAAGGTTTTTCAACTCTTGTGATAGCAATGTTGAGTCTTCGGTTCACGGAGTGAACCTCTTTTTGTACATTCATTTGTAATTCTTCGATTCCTCGCGTTCGGCCCTCTATTAATAAATTTGGGAATCCAATATAAATTTTTACTTGGATCAAATCAATTCTTTTTTGAATTCCTATACGTGCAATTCCCTCAAAACCCGAGGATGCTCTCTTATTTTTTTGTACATAGTTCTTGATACAATTCCGTATTTTTTCATCTTCCTGTAGACCTGCAGAAAAATTTGTTGGTTGTGCGAACCAAGAGGAATGATGACTTTGGGTTGTACCAAGTCTGAAACCAAGTGGATTTATTTTTTGTCCCATATTTTTCTATTATATTTATATTAGTTTTCGATCCATATTTTTTATTGAAGGATGCATCTAAAAATAATTTAATTTAGATTTATCCTTCAATACAATTCTTATATGACAAGTGAGTCTTTTTATGGCATAACTACGCCCTCGAGCCCGCGGTCTTAACTTTTTTACAATAGTACCTCCGTTGACCTCAGCTTTACTAATGAATAAATCGGCTTCCTTCAAGTCCATGTTATGACGAGCATTTGCTGCTGCAGAATAAACCAATTTCAAAATGGGATAAGATGCTCGATAAGGCATAAGTTCTAGTATCATAAGTGTTTCTTCGTACGAACGTCCACGAATCTGATCAATTATTCTTCGTGCTTTGAAAACAGACATATGTATATGTTGAGCTAAAACTTTGACTTCTGTACTTGAACGTAAGTTATTTCTCTTTATCATAAGGTTATCCCCCATCCATAAATAATAAAGTACCTATTTTACTTAACTTGCTTGCGTTTTTATGTTATAGAAATTTCTTATAATTTCTATATTAAGATTATCCAAATTAACGACGAGATTTATTATCGCTTTTCGCATGTCTTGCAAAAGTTAGAGTAGGTGCGAATTCTCCCAATTTATGACCCACCATACGATCTGTTATATAAATGGGTAAATGTTCTTTTCCATTATGAACCGCAATTGTATGGCCGATCATTGGGGGTATAATAGTGGATGCCCTGGACCAAGTTATTATTATTTCTTTCTCTTCCCTCATGTTTATTTTTTCAATTTTTCTCGCTAAATGATTAGCTACAAAAGGATTTTTTTTTAGTGAACGTGTCACGGCGGATTCCTCCTTTTTTTACATTATTAAAATGGGTATTCTATGCCCAATATCTCGATCTAAAGTATGGAGGTAAGAATAAATACAATAATGATATGAATGGAAAAAGAAAAAAGAGAAAATCCTTTAGCTAGATAAGGGGCGGATGTAGCCAAGTGGATCAAGGCAGTGGATTGTGAATCCACCATGCGCGGGTTCAATTCCCGTCGTTCGCCCATCACATTATTTCCAATTCCAAAAATTCGATTTTCAATATTCCTATTTACGGCGACGAAGAATAAAACTGTCACTATATTTTTTCCTTTTCCTACTTCTTCTTCCAAGCGCAGGATAACCCCAAGGGGTTGTGGGTTTTTTTCTACCAATTGGGGCTCTTCCTTCACCGCCCCCATGGGGATGGTCTACAGGGTTCATAACTACTCCTCTTACTACAGGACGCTTACCTAGCCAACACTTAGATCCGGCTCTACCCAAACTTTTTTGGTTCACCCCAACATTACCCACTTGTCCGACTGTTGCTAAGCAGTTTTTGGATATCAAACGGACTTCCCCAGACGGTAATCTTAATGTGGCCGATTTACCCTCTTTTGCAATCAGTTTCGCTACAGCACCCGCTGCTCTAGCTAATTGTCCACCCTTTCCAAGTGTGATTTCTATGTTATGTATGGCCGTGCCTAAGGGCATATCGGTTGAAGTAGATTCTTTTTTTTTCTCAAGAAAACCCCTTCCCAAACTGTACAAGCTTCTTCCAAAGCATACGGCTTTCTAGATGTATATGATGATATCTAGACAGATGGATCTTATATGAATCGTATGATGAAGTACCACGTGAGTGGATATATAGGAATCCAAATCCGCCGAATCACTCATGTTATGATTTTCTACATCCTAGGTCTCCCCGTTCCGTCATCTGGCTTATGTTCTTCATGTAGCATTCAGACCGAATGACTCTATGAAATTACGTCGATATTTCCACATATTACGGGTAACGTAGGAGACATCTCTATTTTTCCCCGGGGGATCTTTATAATTTCCACTGCTTAACTTTCAATTCGCCTCTGACCATCAAATTAAATGTGAATAACCCGTCCTCCTCTCTTTGAAACAAGGGGCGCCTCCGGTTCTGTGCGTGCTTCAAACAATTTTGTCTTCTCCATATTACCATATCTCTAGAGTCAATAATTTTCTATGAGGAACTACTGAACTCAATCACTTGCTGCCATTACTCAACAGTTTTCTGTTGAGGTCTATCCAGTCGAGGTACTCAAATTGGATCAGTGATCGATTTCTAGGTTTCGTCGTAAACCTAATTGGTTACTTCCAATTACGTAAATCAATAGTTCAAACCGCACTCAAAGGTAGGGCATTTCCCATTGATATAGGAACTTCTGTACCAGAAACAATGGTATCTCCAATTATAGCCCCTCTGGGATGTAAAATATATCTCTTCTCACCATCCCCATAGTGTATGAGACAAATGTATGCATTTCGATTAGGGTCGTATTCTATGGTTACGATTCTACCAGATATGTCTTTTTCATTCCGTCGAAAATCGATTTTACGGTATAGACGCTTATGACCTCCCCCTCTATGCCCCGCGGTAATGATTCCTCTGGAATTACGACCTTTACTACAACGATGCTGCCCATAGATCAAATTATTTCGTGGATTGGATTTTACTTGACTGTCTATGGTTCCATTGCGTGTGCTCGGGGTAGAAGTTTTGTATAAATGTATCGCCGTGTTATTAAGTATTTTGTTTGCTTTAAGTTCTTTTCTCTATAAGAGGTGGAATAGAATAACCCGGTTGAAGCGTAATGATCATACGTTTGTAATGCATTGTATGTCCCATAATAGGTCCCATTCTTCTGCCCTTTCCCGGGAGTCGATGACTATTCATAGCTATTACCTTGACACCAAAGAAGAGTTCGACCCAATGCTTTATTTCTGTCCTAGTTGATCCTGATTCGACATTAGAAGTATATTGATTGTTCCCCAATAACTGGATACTTTTTTCTGTAAATACTGCATATTTGATTCCATCCATAAATCCATTTTCTTCCCTATGAGTTCCAGTATCGATAAGAATTCTAGTTCTTACTGTTCATATGTTATGGTATGAATATACCATACCAATTCGTTATGTATGGATGATGAGATTCCATTGATACAGAGCCAATTACAATAGACTTATTGGACGTTCCCATTGGCGTGCATCCAGCAGGAATTGAACCTACGAATTTGCCAATTATGAGTTGGGCGCTTTAACCATTCAGCCATGGATGCTTAACAGGGATTCGCGAATAACCAAATTTCAATTGAAATGAAATCCTTAGGAGGAATCAATGAAAGGACATCAATTCAAATCCTGGATCTTCGAATTGAGAGAGATCAAGAATTCTCACTATTTCTTAGATTCATGGATCAAATTCGATGCAGTGGGATCTTTCACTCACATTTTTTTCCACCAAGAACGTTTTATGAAACTCTTTGACCCCCGAATTTGGAGTATCCTACTTTCACGTGATTCACAGGGTTCAAGAAGCAATCGATATTTCACGATCAAAGGTGTAGTACTGCTTGTAGTAGCGGTCCTTATATCTCGTATTAACAATCGAAAGATGGCTGAAAGAAAAAATCTCTATTTGATGGGGCTTCTTCCTATACCTATGAATTCCATTGGACCCAGAAATGGGACATTGGAAGAATCTTTTCGGTCTTCCAATATCAATAGGTTGATTGTTTCGCTCCTGTATCTTCAAAAAGGGAAAAACATTTCTGAGAGTTGCTTCATGGATCCGCAAGAGAGTACTTGGGTTCTCCCAATAAATAAAAAGTCTATCATGCCCGAATCTAACCGGGGTTCGCGGTGGTGGAGGAACCGGATCGGGAAAAAGAGGGATTCTAGTTGTAAGGTATCTAATGAAACCGTAGCTGGAATTGAGATCTCATTCAAAGAGAAAGATAGCAAATATCTGGAGTTTCTTTTTGTATCCTATACGTATACGGATGATCCGACCCGCAAGGGCCATGATTGGGAATTGTTTGATCGTCTTTCTCCGAGGAAGAAGCGAAACATAATCAACTTGAATTTGGGACAGCTATTCGAAGTCTTAGGGAAAGACTTGATTTGTTATCTCATGTCTGCTTTTCGTGAAAAAAGACCAATTGAAGGGTGGGGTTTCTTCAAACAACAAGGAGCTGAGGCAACTATTCAATCAAATGATATTGGGCGTGTTTCCCATCTCTTCTCGAGAAACAAGTGGGGTATTTCTTTGCAAAATTGTGCTCAATATCATATGTGGCAATTCCGCCAAGGTCTCTTCGTTAGTTGGGGAAAGAATCAGCACGAATCGGATTTTTTGAGGAACGTATCGAGAGATAATTGGATTTGGTTAGACAATGTGTGGTTGGTAAACAAGGATCGGTTTTTTAGCAAAGTACGGAATGTATTGTCAAATATTCAATATGATTCCACAAGATCCATTTTCGTTCAAGTAACGGATTCTAGCCAATTGAAAGGATCTTCTGATCAATCCAGAGATCATTTCGATTCCATTAGAAATGAGGATCCCGAATATCACACATTGATCGATCAAAGAGAGATTCAGCAACTAAAAGTAAGAGAAAGATCGATTCTTTGGGATCCTTCCTTTCTTCAAACGGAAGGAACAGAGATAGAATCAGATCGATCCCCGAAATGCCTTTTTGGATCTTCCTCAATGTCCCGGCTATTCACGAAAGGTGAGAAGCAGATGAATAATCATCTGCTTCCGGAAGAAATCGAAGATTTTCTTGGGAATCCTACAAGATCAATTCGTTCTTTTTTCTCTGACAGATGGTCAGAACTTCATCTGGGTTCGAATCCTATTGAGAGGTCCACTAGGGATCAGAAATTGTTGAAGAAAAAACAAGATCTTTCTTTTGTTCCTTCCAGGCGATCGGAAAATAAAGAAATGGTTGACATATTCAAGATAATTACGTATTTACAAAATATCGTCTCAATTCATCCTATTTCCTCAGATCCGGGATCTGGTATGGTTCCGAAGGATGAACCAGATATGGACAGTTCCAATAAGATTTCATTCTTGAAAAAAAATCCATTTTTGGATTTATTTCATCTATTCCATGACCGGAACAAAGGGGGATACACGTTACACCACGATTTTGACTCAGAAGAGAGATTTCAAGAAATGGCAGATCTATTCACTCTATCAATAACCGGGCCGGATCTGGTGTATCATAGGGGATTTGCCTTTTCTATTGATTCCTACGGGTTAGGAGATCAAAAAAAATTCTTGAATAAGGTATTCAACCCCAGAGATGAATCGAAAAAGAATTTTTTTTGGATTCTACCTCCTCTTTTTTATGAAGAGAATGAATCTTTTTATCGAAGGATCAGAAAAGAATCGGTCCGGATCTACTGCGGGAATGATTTGGAAGATCCAAAACGAAAAACTGCGGTATTTGCTAGCAACAACATAATGGAGGCAGTCAATCAATATAGATTGATCCGAAATCTGATTCAAATCCAATATAGCACTCGTAGGTACATAAGAAATGTATCGAATCGATTCTTTTTAATGAATAGATCCGATCGCAACCTCGAATATGGAATTCAAAGGGATCAACAAATAGGAAATGATACTCTGAATCATATAACTATAATGAAATATACGATCAACCAACATTTATCGAATTTTAAAAAGAGTCAGAAGAAATGGTTTGATCCTCTTATTTCTCGAACCGAGAGATCCATCAATCGGGATCCTGATGCATATAGATATAAATTGTCCAATGGGAGCAAGAATCTCCAGGAACATTTGGAACATTTCATTTCTGAAGAGAAGAACTGTTTTCAAGTAGTGTTCGATCGATTACGTATTAATCAATATTCGATTGATTGGTCCGAGGCTATCGATAAAGAAGATTTGTCCAAGTCACCTCTCTTTTTGTCCAAGTCACTCCCCTTTTTGTCCAAGTCACTCCCCTTTTTGTCCAAGTCACTCCCCTTTTTGTCCAAGTCACTTCCCTTTTTGTCCAAGTCACTTCCCTTTTTCTTTGTGAGTATCGGGAATATCCCCATTCATAGGTCCGAGATCCACATCTATGAATTGATAGGTCCGCAACTCCGCAATCAGTTGTTAGAATCAATAGGTGTTCAAATCGTTCAATTGAATAAATTGAAACCCTTCTTATTGGATGATCATGATAATTCCCAAAGACCGAAATTCTTGATCAATGGAGAAACAATATTACCGTTTTTGTTCAAAAAGATACCAAAGTGGATGATTGACTCATTCCATACTAGAAATAATCGCAGGAAATCCTTTGCGGATTCCTATTTCTCAATAATATCCCAGGATCGAGACAATTGGCTGAATCCCGTGAAACCATTTCATAGAAGTTCATTGATATCTTCTTTTTATAAAGCAAATCGACTTCGATTCTTGAATGATCCACATCACTTCTGGTTCTATTATAACAAAAGATTTCCCTTTTATGTGGAAAAGCCCCGTATCAATAATTATGATCTTACATATGGACAATTCCTCAATATCTTGTTCATTCGCAACAAGATATTTTCTTTGTGCGTCGATAAAAAAAAACATATTTCTTTGGAGAGAGAGACTATTTCACCAATTGAGTCACAGGTATCTGACATATTCATACCTAACGATTTTCCACAAAGTGGTAACGAAACGTATAACTTGTACAAATCTTTCCATTTTCCAATTCGATCCGATCCATTCGTTCGTAGAGCTATTTACTCGATCGCAGACATTTCTGCAACACCTCTAACAGAGGAACAAATAGTCAATTTGGAAAGAACTTATTGTCAGCCTCTTTCAGATATGAATCTATCTGATTCAGAAGGGAAGAACTTGTATCAGTATCTTGGTTTCAACTCAAACATGAGTTTGATTCACACTCCATGTTCTGAGAAAGATTTACCATCCGGAAAGAGGAAAAAACAGAGTCTTTGTCTAAAGAAATGCGTTGAGAAAGGGCAGATGTATAGAACCTTTCAACGAGATAATGCTTTTTCAAATCTCTCAAAATGGGATCTGTTCCAAACATATATGCCATGGTTCCTTACTTCGACAGGGTGCAAATATCTAAATTTCACCTTTTTAGATACTCTTTCAGACCCATTGCCGATACTAAGTAGCAGTCAAAAATTTGTATCCATTTTTCATGATATTATGCATGGATCGGATATATCATGGCCAATTCCTCAGACGATTCTTCCACAATGGACTCGGATAAGTGAGATTTCGAGTAAATGTTTACAGAATCTTCCTCTGTCCGAAGAAATGATTCATCGAAATAATGAGTCACTCGTTCCATTCATATGGGCACATCTGAGAGCAAAAAATGCTTGGGAGTTCCTCTATTCAATCCTCTTCCTTCTTCTTGTTGCTGGATATCTCGTTCGTATACATCTTCTCTTTGTTTCCCGAGCCTCTAGTGAGTTACAGACAGAGTTAGAAAAGATCAAGTCTTTGATGATTCCATCATACATGATTGAGTTGCGAAAACTTCTGGATAGGTATCCTACATCTGAACTGAATTCTTTCTGGTTAAAGAATCTCTTTCTAGTTGCTCTGGAACAATTAGGAGATTCTCTGGAAGAAATACGGGGTTCTGCTTCTGGTGGCAACATGCTATGGGGTGGGGGTCCCGCTTATGGGGTCAAATCAATACGTTCTAAGAATAAATATTTGAATATCAATCCCATCGATCTCATAAGTATCATACCAAATCCCATCAATCGAATCACTTTTTCGAGAAATACGAGACATCTAAGTCGTACAAGTAAAGGGCTCTATTCATTGATAAGAAAAAGAAAAAACGTGAACGGTGATTGGATTGATGATAGAATAGAATCCTGGGTCGCGAACAATGATTCGATTGATGATGAAGAAAGAGAATTCTTGGTTCAGTTCTCCACCTTAACGACAGAAAAGAGGATTGATCAAATTCTATTGAGTCTGACCCATAGTGATCATTTATCCAAAAATGACTCTGGTTATCAAATGATTGAACAACCGGGATCCATTTACTTACGATACTTAGTTGACATTCATAAAAAGTATCTAATGAATTATGAGTTAAATAGATCCTGTTTAGCAGAAAGACGGATATTCCTTGCTCATTATCATACAATCACTTATTCACAAACCTCGTGTGGGGCTAATAGTTTTCATTTCCCATCTCATGAAAAACCCTTTTCGCTCCGCTTAGCCCTATCTCCTTCTAGGGGTATTTTAGTGATAGGTTCTATAGGAACTGGACGATCCTATTTGGTCAAATACCTAGCGACAAACTCCTATGTTCCTTTCATTACGGTATTTCCAAACAAGTTCCTGGATGACAAGTCTAAAGATTCTTCTATTTACGATATTGATCATAGTGACGATATCGATATTGATGATAGTGACGATATTGATGATGACCTTGATACAGAGCTGCTAACTATGACGAATGTGCTAACTATGTATATGATGATGCCGAAAATAGACCGATTTGAATTTGATATCACCCTTCAATTCGAATTAGCAAAAGCAATGTCTCCTTGCATAATATGGATTCCAAACATTCATGATCTGTATGTGAATGAGTCGAATTACTTATCCCTCGGTCTATTAGAGAACTATCTCTCCGGGGATTGTAAAAGATGTTCTACTAGAAATATTCTTGTTATTGCTTCGACTCATATTCCCCAAAAAGTGGATCCCGCTCTAATAGCTCCGAATAAATTAAATACATGCATTAAGATACGAAGGCTTCTTATTCCACAACAACGAAAGCACTTTTTCATTCTTTCATATACTAGGGGATTTTACTTGGAAAAGAAAATGTTCCATACTAATGGATTCGGGTCCATAACCATGGGTTCCAATGTACGAGATCTTGTAGCACTTATCAATGAGGCCCTATCAATTAGTATTACACAGAAGAAATCAATTATAGAAACTAATACAATTAGATTAGCTCTTCATAGACAAACTTGGGATTTGCGATCCCAGGTAAGATCGGTTCAGGATCATGAGATCCTTTTCTATCAGATAGGAAGGGCTGTTGCACAAAATATACTTCTAAGTAATTGCCCTATAGATCCTATATCTATCTATATCAAGAAGAAATCATGTAAGGAAGGGGATTCTTATTTGTACAAATGGTACTTCGAACTTGGAACGAGCATGAAGAAATTAACGATACTTCTTTATCTTTTGAGTTGTTCCGCCGGATCGGTCGCTCAAGATCTTTGGTCTTTACCCGGACCCGATGAAAAAAACGGGATCACTTCTTATGGCTTCGTTGAGAATGATTCTGATCTAGTTCATGGTCTATTAGAAGTAGAAGGTGCTCTGGTGGGATCCTCACGGACAGAAAAAGATTGCAGCCAGTTTGATAATAATCGAGTGACATTACTTCTTCGGTCCGAACCAAGGAATCAGTTAGATATGATGCGAAATGGATCTTGTTCTATCGTTGATCGGGGATTTCTATATGAAAAATACGAATCGGAGTTTGAAGAAGCGGAAGGGGAAGGAGTCCTTGACCCGCAACAGATAGAGGAGGATTTATTCAATCACATAGTTTGGGCTCCTAGAATATGGCGCCCTTGTGGCAATCTATTTGATTGTATCGAAAGGCCCACTGAATTGGGATTTCCCTATTGGGCCGGGTCATTTCGGGGCAAACGGATCGTTTATCATAAAGAGGGTGAGCTTCAAGATAATGATTCGGAGTTCTTGCAGAGTGGAACCACGCAGTACCAGACACGAGATAGATCTTCCAAAGAACAGGGCTTTTTTCGAATAAGCCAATTCATTTGGGACCCTGCGGATCCATTGTTTTTCCTATTCAAAGATCCGCCCTTTGTCTCTGTCTTTTCCCGTCGAGAATTCTTTGCGGATGAAGAGATGTCAAAGGGGCTTATTACTTCCCAAACAAATCCTCCTACATCTATGTATAAACGCTGGTTCATCAAGAATACGCAAGAAAAGCACTTCGAATTGTTGATTCATCGCCAGAGATGGCTTAGAACCAATAGTTCATTATCTAATGGATCTTTCCGTTCTAATACCCTATCCGAGAGTTATCGGTATTTATCAAATCTGTTCCTATCTAACGGAACGCTATTGGATCAAATGACAAAGACATTGTTGAGAAAGA